GTCGCCTGATCAACCAAAGATTTTTGATTTCTTATTCTGCCGATCTAATTCGATGAATTATTGCTCCGCAAGAAGTGGAGGCAAAGAACTAAGTGGATGTCTCAATACTTGATTTTTATAAACTATAGCATAGGTTTTAGAAAAGACTGTAACTTTTTTTTCTTAAAATCTAAGTCTAGCCCAAATCAAATCGGCAGTAATAGGGATGAAGCAAAAACCTCAATTATTAATTTAATCATTGGTAATGATTGATTCTCACCATTTATTTCAAAAAATTTTGAAATAAATGGTGAGAATCAATTCCAGAATGGAATTAAGAACTAAGATCGGAAATCTCGATATACAAAGATTCCTAAGAGGCACCCCATTTTTACTACTAGAATAAAAGATTATATAAAAGACTAGCATATCAAAATCTCTTAAACAATTTTAAATTTTAAGTAGCGTCTCGTGATTCTGTTGGGTATTAAATTAGATTGGATACAATGATGGGAAATAAATTTAGGGCTTGTAGAAAGGCACGAAGATACTTTGTATTTAAACTCACGAAAGGCTATGAGTGCTCAGACATAGAATCAGAATAGTTGGTCGACTCTTATAGTATAGAGTAAAGGTAAAAATTGAAAAAAAAAGAATATATGTATGTAGTAATAGTGGCAGTGGGTTCTACCGATTCTTTCATAGAAAGACAATAAGCTTAGATCAAATAGAAAATAGAGGTATCTGATATATAGTTGTGTATAGAAAGGGCGCGTGTATCATCTTGTACTTAATACTTCCTGATTCTACCGGAAATCTTAAAATATTGAAACTTGTTGCAAATGTATTCATTGAATTGATTTGGTTCATCAATAGTCTTAAGTCAGAATCCTGTTTTGACTCTGTGCCATTGATTCCACTATGATTATTAAATAATAATCGAATAATTCTTTCATAGAAATAAGGGACATAATTCACATGGATATAGTAAGTCTTGCTTGGGCTGCTTTAATGGTCGTCTTTACATTTTCTCTTTCACTTGTAGTATGGGGAAGGAGTGGACTCTAGTGCTGTGGACACTACAAATACTAAATTGAGTAATCGATTGCTCAATCGAACTGTATCAATTCTTTATTAATCGTTTTGCGAAGCCTTGCTTTAAAAAAAAGTATTCAAAATTGTACTGGAATAGAGTAATAAATCATTATCATAATTGTATTTTGCAACTCAAATCTACGCATAATAGAAGATTCTTTCCAACCGAATTTTGACTAAATAGTCTATATTTTTTTTTTCTTTTAGAAAAAAAATTCTGTTATTATGACACTATATATTTTCTTTCCACTGTAAGCGAAACGATTAGTGATTGTCCAAAGAGGTCCTACACATAAGAAAATTAGATCTTTCTTCCGTTAGGCTATTTACATATCACACATTTCACATTTGTTTTAAACTTCTCGAAATTATACTTTTTTGACTCATCTCATGGTTTGTTTAAACATGAAAAACGGCCAGGTTTACTCTAACCCCTTTTCCAAATCCGAAGAAGTTATCATATAACTACGCGGATCATCCATTAATTGTTCAATCAATGACTTCTTGAGATGAAAAAAAAGAAATAGAATTAAAGTTTTATCTTATCTATATGTACATCTACTATATACATATTGTAATTTTATACATATTGTAATTTTATCTATATGAAGCCTATATTAATATTAGTATACAATACTAGCTAGTGTGGTAGAAAGAACTATATATTATAGTTCTTTCTACCACACTAGCTTAGATACTTAATAAGCTACTTCTGTTCTGATTCCAGCTCAGCGCAATCATTTCATTTAAGACTTAGAGTTTGAATTCTTTTCTTTCATTTCTTGAATCATTGAATTGAATTGAACTGCTAAGAACTGATAATTCAAGTTTCATTCAAATTAATCATTTTGGCTAACTGTTTTTACATAGATGATAAGTAAAAAAGCAGTAGGAATTAGAATGAACAGTGCAGTAGCAATAAGTGCGAGAATATTGACTTCCATAATCTAATCTTTTTTTTTTTTCGCAATAACTTAACTCGGGATCTAATCCCATAGAGATGATAAATTTTATTCCTGTAAATTCAATGGGATGAATTGTATCTTGATGATACTGAATCAGATCAATATTATGAATAAAAATTTCTGATCTATCAAATCAATTTCTCGTTGAGAATTGAATAGTATAACATAGGGAGATCTTTTATCCATACAAAAAACCATTTTTGATTAGATCATAAATACCTATCATTAGGTTTTCATCCTTTTTCCACTTGTTCTTTTCTATAACCTAGCATCTTATCTTCCTTATACAATTCTTCTACTTATACATATACTTCTTCTACTTATACATATACATAGGATTTTGTATATAGAATTATAAGGTATTATATAACCGGTATTCTCTAGGGCATACAGAGAGACGAACAGTATAAGTATAAGTGAGATATAAAAAAGGTAAGGTTAAGTCTAAAAAATCGACTATTCAAGCTTTACCTTTACTAAGAATAAGAAAAGAAAGGAGCCCCACTTGGTTTTGTTGGTCTTTTATTTTATGTTATTTTATTAGTATACTCTTTGTTTTGTTGGATTGGAGTTGGAACGTATACATCAAAAATTCAATATAAAATTGGAATGAGAATTAAAAATTGTTTCACAGTAGTCATAATTGAGGCTAAAAAAAATTTAGATTTAGAAAAGATGTGCTTTAACCTAAAAAGTACTTTGCCGGAGAATGAAATTCTATGAAGATTAAGTTCATTGTATATCATATAATAAACAAAGCTATTTTGTGTCTGTACCCCCCCAAAAATCTGAGCACTCTATTCCATTTCATTGATCAAGAGCAGAATGATTGAAAAAAAAAGAGTATTGGTATCTCTTAAACTTTAAATACTGAATATAGCAATAGTACCAATTGTACTAAATCTACATATATTTTTCCTTATCAATTAGTACTGGGGAAGAAAAGGAACTTCCCATATTTATCTGATGAGACATGCGAAACAAAAGAAATAATCTCCACGGTGCGAATTTGTTTGATTCCATTTTGCTCTTCGTCTTCCCTTTCGCAAAAATAGAGAAATGAATTTCTCAATTCATGAGATCCTAGTTCGGGACTGACGGGGCTCGAACCCGCAGCTTCCGCCTTGACAGGGCGGTGCTCTGACCAATTGAACTACAATCCCGGCGAGGTGTATAGCATACATATACTTAGGATTTCATAAAGATATTCTACTCGTCATGTTGGAACGTAACAGATATGCGAATGCTATATTGATATTATATCCACATAAACACGGGCTTTAGTGAGAGTGAGACGGATTATTAGTAACTAGTGATTTTTTATTTTATTGTTAAATAAAAATAATCAATCTTTCAATGAGATGAAAAAAAAAGATAGAGAAAAATTTTTCTTTATTTCTCTACGAAGCAGGCATTACCCTTTCTTTTCTATAGGATAAATTAATTATATCTTACTCATGGGGCGGTGAATTCTTGGGCCGAGCTGGATTTGAACCAGCGTAGACAGTCGTCAACGAATTTACAGTCCGTCCCCATTAACCGCTCGGGCATCGACCCAGGAAGAATTCTTTATATGCTTATTGATAATCCATGATCAACTTCCTTTCGTAGTACCCTACCCCCAGGGGAAGTCGAATCCCCGCTGCCTCCTTGAAAGAGAGATGTCCTGAACCGCTAGACGATGGGGGCATATTCACCCGACCGTCATCATACTATAATGATAGTATGAATAGTTTTTTGGAATTGTCAATATAATCTAATGGTATGGCTAGATTCGAACAGTCTTTTTATATTCTGATTCTATAGGATTTTAATTTGAATTGAACGTTTTTTTTTTCTTCAATTTTAACTCATTGCTTCGTTTCTTGTTCAGATAAAATATGCCTATCACTATCTCACATTAAGTCAGAAAATTCAAAAACGAGAAAAATTTTACCCCTTTTCTTTCGAGGTAAATCGAATTTATTTTTCCATTATTTCCATTATGAGTCTACTGCATATATACATATATGCAGTAGACTCATAATGGAAAATGGCTAAGTCATGAATTGAGCAGGCCCTTTTAACTCAGTGGTAGAGTAACGCCATGGTAAGGCGTAAGTCATCGGTTCAAATCCGATAAAGGGCTTTTTTCATGAAACTCGAGTCTTTGTCTTCGTTTTTCATCGAAGAATACAGATATTTTTGATAATAAAAAAAAGGCAAACACTATTGTATTATTTATAATACAATGAGTTCTTATTATTTTATTTTGAGTTCTAATTAATAATTAAAAAGTTGAACATTTAATTATTATTATATTGACTAATTGAACTTAGTGGGTGAACTTAGTGGGTGGGGGCTTCTAGCCTGTAGTGACATAATAGTCCTCTTTATATCTTATTATTATTTATTTAAATATTCCAGGAAACATAACATAAATATTCTAGATATCCAACCCCTATTTATTAATCACAAACCAAAATATTCCTACTTCCCTATTGTTCCCACCAAACCTACCATAAAAATTGTAACTAAAAAAAAAGTAAGTGGACCTGACCCATTGAATCATGACTATATTGGCTATTCTGATATTTAAATTCGATATATATTAAATTGTAGAAAGCGGGTTTTTTATTTCCTTTTTTAGTTTCTTAGATCACAAAAGACAAGAATTTGTCGATATTTATGATTTGATTTTCTTGTTAATGGACGCTCTATAGGAATAAATCGCTATTCTTTTCCGATACATATAATATATTCTTTTCCGATACATATAATATATATATATAAAAGATATTGAAAAATGGATTTTTCAATATCTTTTATATATTTCAAAATCTGATTCCCATATTGTTTTGTTGTTTTGTTTCAGCAATGCAAATAGAGAACGAACGCGAGAAAGGGGCCTTCAGTTCCAGTTTATCATTATTTCATTTAATATTTCATTTAGGAGCAAGGAAAAAATAAATTTTCCTTTTT